CTTCTAGTATTTATTTTGGTTATTTGTAACAAGTGAGTGGTATACAAGGTATTTTTTAAAAACTGGTAACAAACGAACACTAAAATATACCACCAGTTTGTGATGATTTAAAGGTTTACAAGTATCTCGGGATTTTGCTATTGTAGGAGTTTTATTGGATTGTTAGTCATGTTAGGACTTTATGGGGGTTGGGGGGTTTTTTTAATAAGCAAAAAGGGGGCGACTTATAAATAGATGTATTTATTATGCTCTAGAAAAAAAATTATGCGATTCTTAAGTAATGTATTTCCAACATTACATATACATTACTTGCTAAATAAGGAATGGATGTTCAACCTTCTATTACAGGACCGTGCGCACTCTGAAATGTTCATGAAGGGAAAAAAAAAAAGAACCAGCTGCCCCCGTGGAGAGAACGCCCGGCTTGGGGGGTAACGAGTCGAAGGTTTAACACCATTAGTCAATGTAAGCGTCGATGAAAGTGTACGGATTAATAAATGTATGGACCTGAAATAGGAGGAGATGCCAGGAATAATTCACCTTTTAGGTAACAACCCTTCAATTAGGGCTCCTGACCATCAATAACCGTTATCATTAAGAAATAGATTGTTTGGTAGGCTCTTACTACATAGAATTGTGTGTTTAATTGTGTGTGGAGTCTTGATATGACATTACTCATGAGTTTTGTGTTAGGTCTTAAATTTCCCAATACTAAAGATATTAGTGTATTTTTGATTTGAGGGGTTTATATCTACCTTAGTTTTATGCTATTATTTTATGTTTTACACAAATTAATGGTGTTTATACATAAAATGTTCTAGAAAATTAATAATGTGCACTATATATATATATATAAATATTTCATATATGTACCAGAAATTATTTTAATTTTAGAATACCAGCTTTGGGAGCTGGCGGCGGGAGTTCAACTCTCCTTTTTCTGAGCAAAAAGGAGGGTTTTGACCTCCAACCTCCGGTTTACAAAACCGGCGCTCTAACTTGAGCTACAAATGCAATTTCATTTAAGGATTTTGTTCTCTGCTCAACCTAACAGAGGTAAAGCTGCCAAAAAGATGGAGAAGTAAACAACTGATGCTAGTTGTCCCACTAGAATGTAAGGAGGTTCTACGGGTATTCCTCCAACTCATGTTAAAATAACTAGATCTGCAACTAATAACCAGAATATAAGTTGGCCAAATGGCCGGAAGGTGAGTCCTCGTTGTTTAGAGGTGTGAAGGGTAGGGGTTAGAATTAATACTATGATTGAGAATAATAGGGCTAGTACGCCCCCTAGCTTATTTGGGACTGATCGGAGGATAGCGTAAGCAAATAAAAAATACCACTCAGGTTTAATGTGGGGTGGGGTTACTAACGGGTTGGCTGGTGTAAAGTTATCAGGGTCTCCTAGGATATAGGGGATGAATAAGGCAATTGATGTGAGAACAATCAGTAAGGTGGTGAATCCTAATAAGTCTTTGTATAAAAAGTAAGGGTGGAATGAGATCTTATCTATGTCGGAGTTAACTCCTGCGGGGTTATTTGATCCTGTCTCGTGAAGGAAAAGTAAATGAACTATTGATGTGGCTGCAACAATAAAGGGGAGTAAAAAATGGAATGCAAAAAACCGAGTTAAAGTAGCGTTATCTACAGAAAAGCCTCCTCATACTCATTGGACTAGGTCATTACCAACATATGGTACAGCAGATATAAGGTTGGTGATGACCGTGGCCCCTCAAAAGGATATTTGTCCTCAAGGTAGGACGTATCCCACAAACGCGGTGGATATTACAAGGGTTAAGAGTAGGACTCCAACATTTCAGGTTTCTTTATATAAGTACGATCCATAATAAAACCCTCGTGCAATGTGTAAGTAAATACAGATAAAAAAGAATGATGCTCCATTAGCATGTATGTTGCGAATTAGTCAACCGTGGTTTACATCTCGACAAATGTGTATTACTGAAGAGAATGCGGTTGCGATATCTGAAGTGTAGTGTATTGCTAAAAATAACCCTGTAAAAATTTGAGCGCCTAAACATAACCCTAATAAGGACCCAAAGTTTCATCATATAGAGATATTTGATGGCGCAGGTAAATCTACAAGAGCATTGTTAGCAATTTTAAGAATTTGGTGAGTCTTTCGAAGGTTGGCCATTGGTTTTTATAGTTGAATCACAACGGTGGTTTTTCAAGCCATTAGTCCTGGTTAAAATCCTGGTGGAAATTATGACTTACTTGATATTTTTATTATTAATAGGGTTAATTTTTGGTTTAACTGCGGTGGCTTCTAATCCGTCACCTTATTTTGGTGCTTTAGGTTTAGTAGTTGTAGCTGGGATAAGTTGTGGGATTATGGTGAGTTTCGGGGGGTCTTTTTTATCATTAGTTTTGTTTTTAATTTATTTAGGAGGCATATTAGTTGTTTTTGCGTATTCTGCTGCTTTAGCTGCTGAGCCGTACCCTGAAAGTTGAGGTAGTTGATCTGTTGCGATTTATGGGGTTTTGTATTTAATAGGGGTGGTTTTAGTTTTATCTTATTTTTATGGGGGGTGGTACGAAAGCTCTTGAGTACCCGCGGACGAGTTATCAGGTGTGTCATTGTTTCGAGGCGATATATCCGGGGTGGCTTTGATGTATTCCTTAGGGGGTTGGGTTTTAGTAATTAGTGCTTGGGCTCTTTTATTAACTTTATTTGTTGTGTTGGAGTTGACTCGAGGTCTTGCTCGTGGTACACTTCGAACGGTTTAAACTAGTAATGCTGTAGCGAGGATAAAGGTTAAAATAAATAATATTAAGTAAGTTTTAACCAAACCTTTTTGGAGATTGCTTGTGGTTGTGATTAGGGGTAGGTTTAGAGTTGATATGGCTTTAGGGCCAATTTTTTCTAACCATGTTATATCAATAGTTTGTGAGGCGATGTTTTGCCCTAGTTGAAGTGAGAGTTTTATAGGTAGGCGGTGGATAATAGGTGGGTAAAACCCTAATATGTTGGAGAATATGTGGGGGGTTTGTTTAGGGTAAATGTTTAGTTGTTTTGATGTATTTTGGATTATTTCTAGGGCTGTAATTAATGCAATTACTGTCACAATAAGGGCGGCTATTTTGGTGAGGGGTGGTATAGTTATGACAGGGGTTTTTATGGGTACTATGTTTGATGTAATAATTAAACCTGCAATAATACTTCCTCAAGCTAGTCGTTTGATCGGGCTGATAAGTGGTTTACTGTTTTCATTAACAAAGGGGAAGGAGTTGAATCGTGGGAAACCTGTGGTCACATAATACACGATTCGTAAGCTATATACGGCTGTAAATGAGATGGCAATTAGAGTTAATAAGAGGGCTCAGGCGTTTAAATATGAGGTGTTTATGGATTCAATAATAGCATCTTTCGAGAAAAACCCGGCTAGAAAAGGAGTTCCTGTTAAAGTCAAACTACCCAAGGTTAGTGAGGACGAGGTAAAAGGGGTGAGAAGGTGTATCCCGCCTATTTTTCGGATATCTTGCTCACCACCTAGGTTATGAATTAATGAGCCAGAGCATAAAAATAGTATTGCTTTAAAAAAAGCGTGGGTACAAATATGAAGGAATGCCAGTTGAGGTTGATTGAGACCAATCGTAACTATTATTAAGCCAAGTTGGCTGGATGTAGAAAAGGCTACAATTTTTTTAACATCGTTTTGTGTTAGAGCGCAAGTAGCTGTGAATACAGTGGTTAGTGCTCCGAGGCAGAGGCATGTTGTTAGGATAATTTGGTTTTTTTCTACTAAAGGGCTTATACGAATGAGTAAAAAAACCCCTGCCACTACTATAGTGCTTGAGTGTAGTAGGGCAGACACCGGAGTGGGTCCTTCTATAGCTGAGGGTAGTCATGGATGTAACCCAAATTGAGCTGATTTTCCTGTTGCGGCTAAGACTAATCCTAGTAGTGGTAATGTTAGGTTTTTATTTTCAGCTAGTGTAAATATTTGATCTATTTCTCAAGAATTCAGGTTTATAGCAGTTCAGGCTATGAATAAGACTAGGCCGATATCCCCCACTCGGTTGTATACAACTGCTTGAATTGCAGCTACGTTGGCAGCAGCTCGACCATACCATCACCCGATTAGAAGGAAGGATATAATACCAACCCCTTCTCAACCAATAAATAGTTGAAATATGTTGTTAGAGGTTACCAGGATTAGTATTGCAATTAAGAATATTAAAAGATACTTAAAAAATTGGCTTACAAGCGGGTCGGAGTGTATATACCATAATGCGAACTCTAAAATTGACCATGTGATGTATAAGGCTACAGGAGTGAAAATTATTGAGTATAAATCTAATTTAAAGCTGATGTTAATATCAAAAGTTGATGTGTTTATATAGGATCAGGTAGTAATAATGGTTTCTAAACCCTCATTAATGAATAATGTTAAAGGTAAGAGGCTAATTATGAATGACATTTTTACTGAGTTTTTAACCCAGGTTACAAACCCGGTATTTGGGTGAGGTTCTGTCAGTATAGTTGAGATTAAAGGTGTGATTAGGAAAGCAAAAATAATTAAAAGGCTTGAGGACATTATCAAAGAGGTTGAGTGCATAACTGCTGCTTGGATTTGCACCAAGGGTTTTTGGTTTCTAAGACCAACGGGTTAGCTAACATCCTTCAGAAGTTTCGAGCGAGCTCTGGGGTTAAACCAAAGGGGCAAAAATTAGCAGTTTATGTTGTCTTCGGACCTCTCTCGGTGGGTAAAAGGGTTTTAACCTTTATTTTTAGAATCACAATCTAATGTTCTTTTTGAACTATACCCACAGAAAATGTAATCTCCTAATAACTCAGGTTTTAGGATTAATAAAATAAGGGGGATAAGGTGAAGTGCTATAATTAAGTGTTCTCGGGAGTGGGAGGGTTCTATGTGAATTAGATGTTTTGTTAGTGGACCCCATTGGGTTGTAATAAACAAGTATAGAGAGTATGCTGCAGTAATTAGAGACCCAAAGCCTGTGAGGGCTAGGGTGTAAGGGGATCAGTTGAACAAGGATGTAATGATTATTAGTTCTGCTAATATGTTGGGCAGAGGAGGTAAGGCTATATTTGCTAAACTAGCGGTAAATCATCACATGGTTATTAGGGGGAGAATTATTTGTAGGCCTCGTGCTATAACTATTGTTCGATTATGGGTTCGTTCGTAGTTTGTATTTGCTAAGCAAAATAATGCTGATGAGGTCAGCCCATGTGCGATTATTAGAAATAATGCCCCGGTAAAACCTCATGGGGTTTGAATAAGGATTCCTGTTGTAACTAAACCTATATGACTAACTGAAGAATAAGCGATTAGGGATTTTAAGTCATTTTGTCGTAAGCAGATCAACCCAGTTATAACAATCCCTCATAAAGCCAGAGTTATAAAAGGGTAGCTTATTTGTTTAGATAAAGGCTCTAGGATATTTATTAACCGTATTATACCGTATCCCCCTAGTTTCAAAAGTACTGCAGCAAGGATTATGGATCCTGCAATTGGTGCTTCTACGTGGGCTTTGGGTAACCAAAGATGTACCCCGTAAAGGGGTATTTTTACAAGAAAGGCTAGAAGACAACCCGCTCACCACAGTTTGTCGCTCAAGTAAGTAAGGTTTAAGGGGCTAGAATATTGTAAAATTAGAATTGATAGAGAGCCTGTTTTGTTTTGAAGGATTAATAGTGCGATGAGTAAAGGGAGGGATCCGGCTAAAGTATACAACAGGAAATATGTTCCTGCATTTAAGCGTTCTGTTTGATTACCTCATCGAGTAATGATTAATAAAGTTGGGATTAAAGTGGCTTCAAATATAATGTAGAATATTATTAGTTCTGTGGCACTAAATGCTAGAATGAGAAATGCTTGTAAAGATGTGAGTAATGAGATATACATTCGTTGTCGATTAAGAAGGTCCTTGGTAGTATGGTTTTGGCTGGCTAGGATCATCAATGGGAGCAATCAGCATGTGAGGGTTAGTAAGGGGGTAGACAAAGGATCAGCTGCTATAAACCCGTTTAATTTTGATCAAGCGGTTTCAGATGGTTGGACAAGTCAGGTTAGGGTAAGTAAAGCAATGATAAGACTATGAGTAAGTGTAGAGGGTCACAGTCATTTTTTAGGAATAAGCCATGTTGTAGGAATTAGTATAATTGTTGGAACTAAAATTTTTAACATTGTAAGATACTTAAGGTTTGAAGGCGATCGGACCCATGTGTGCGAGAGGTTGCTACTAGTAAGGCTAATCCAACACTTGCTTCACATGCTGAGAAAGCAATTATTAGTATGGGGGTGGGGGAGAGGTTTACTGAGTTTAATTGAAGTGTTCATAAGGATAAAGCAACATATAGTGATAATATTATCCCTTCTAGGCATAAGAGAGCAGAGAGTAAATGACTCCGATGAAAGGTTAATCCCATAAGCCCCAAAATAAATGTTATTGAGAAAGCAAAATGCACAGGTGTCATAAAACGATCATGGGCTTTAACCACGTGCTTTTGAGCCGAAATCAAATGTTTTAGGTATACTAATCGTTTATTCAGCTCATTCTAATCCGCCTTGGATTCATTCATAAATTAAGCCTAGTGTTAATAAGACAATCACTAAAGATGCTCAAATGAATGTGTTAGTAGGGGGTATGAGTTGTACCCCCCATGGAAGAGGGAGGAGTAGTGCAATTTCTAAATCAAATAAAAGGAATAAAATTGCTACCAAGAAAAATCGTAATGAGAAAGGGAGTCGGGCTGAGCCTAAGGGGTCAAAACCGCATTCATAAGGGGATAGTTTTTCTGCATTTGGGCTAATTTGGGGTAATCAGAAGGATAGTAAGGTTAATAAAATGGCCAAGGAGGTTATAATTAATAGCGTTGTGGACAACAAATTCATTATCTTTTCTTGGACTTTAACCAAGGCCGGGTGATTGGAAGTCACTCATACTTTTAATACTAAATAGATAAGATCCTCATCAATAAATTGAGATATAAAGGAATAATCAGATAACATCAACAAAATGTCAGTACCATGCGGCAGCTTCAAACCCGAAGTGGTGTATTGATGTGAAATGATACTGAATTTGTCGAATTAAGCAAACTGCTAGGAATAGGGATCCAATAATAACATGTAGACCATGGAACCCTGTTGCCACAAAAAAAGTTGATCCGTAAACACCATCAGCAATTGTGAAAGGGGCTTCATAATACTCTATTGCTTGAAGGAATGTAAAGTAAAAACCTAGTAAAATAGTCAGGGTGAGTGAGTGGATAGCCTGTTTTCGTTCTCCTTCTATAATACTATGATGAGCTCAGGTTACTGTAACACCAGAAGCAAGTAGAACTGCTGTGTTAAGAAGGGGTACTTCAAAAGGGTCAAGTGTAATTACTCCAAAAGGGGGCCAACAACCGCCTAACTCAGGGGCGGGAGTTAGGCTGGAGTGGTAAAAAGCTCAGAAAAACCCTAAGAAGAAGAAAGCTTCTGAGGTAATGAAAAGGGTTATACCGTATCGTAACCCTTTTTGAACCGGAGGGGTGTGGTGTCCTTGGAATGTCCCCTCTCGGATAATATCTCGTCATCACTGAATTATTGTTAAAAGTAATAGAGTTAATCCAACTGTTATTAAAACCTTTGAATTGAAATGGAATCAGATAGTTAACCCTGAAGTTATTAAAAGGGCTGCGATTGCGCCTGTTAAGGGCCAGGGGCTTGGATCTACTATGTGGTATGCGTGCGCTTGGTGGGTCATTAAACGTTTTCTTGTAGGTAGAGGCTCAACAACAAGACAAAAACATAGGCTTGGATTATAGCAACGGCTACTTCTAGTAATGTTAGTAGAAATAATAAGATTATTGTTAATAATGCAACTATGGGTATTAAGGGTATTAGGACAAATACTGCTGTTGCAACAAGTTGGATAAGTAAGTGCCCTGCGGTTAGATTCGCTGTTAGTCGGACACCTAAAGCAACTGGTCGAATGAATAGGCTGATTGTTTCGATAATAATGAGTATAGGGATTAATAATACTGGTGTACCTTCTGGTAATAAGTGGCCTAGCGAGTGTGTTGGTTGATTTCGTATCCCGATAATAACGGTTGCTAATCACAGGGGCACAGCTAGCCCTATGTTTAAAGATAGTTGAGTTGTTGGAGTGAAAGTGTAGGGAAGTAAGCCTAATATATTTAGGGGGACTAAGAAGATTATTAATGATGCGAAAATTAATGCTCATTTATGACCTGTTTTGTTTAAGGGGAGAAGTAGTTGTTTCGTAAATAAATTAATAAATCAGTTTTGTAGTGTAAGCATACGATTATTTATTCAACGAGAAGAGGGGGCTAGGAACATGATTGAGGGGGTTATAATAGCTAAGGCTATTAGTGGGACTCCTAATAAGACAGGGCTAGAAAATTGGTCGAAAAGGCTTAGTGTCATTGTCAGTTTCAAGGAGTGGGTTCTAATTTTTTAGAGTTTGGAACATTTGGTTCATAGGGGTACTTATGTGCTTTTACTTTTGGTGGAATAAGAGTAATAAAGATTAACCATGTAAATATTAAGATCATTAACCAAGGTAAGGGGTTTAATTGAGGCATGTCGCTAAGGGTGGTTGGAAGCACCAATTTTTAGCTTAAAAGGCTAATGCTGAGGTCCTGTTTAGCTTCTTAGCGAGGCGTCTTCAAGCATAAGGGATGATCAGCTTTCAAACTGTTTTAAGGGTACTGCCTCTACTACAATGGGCATAAAGCTGTGGTTAGCGCCGCAGATTTCTGAGCATTGTCCGTAAAACACACCTGGTCGTGATGTGATAAAAGCTGTTTGATTAAGTCGTCCTGGTACGGCATCTATTTTAAGTCCTAGAGAAGGTACTGCTCATGAGTGGAGCACATCTTCTGCAGATACTAACACTCGAATTGGTGATTCAACTGGGGTTACTATACGGTGATCTGTTTCTAATAATCGGAATTGGCCTGGTATTAGATCTTGGGTTGGGATTATATATGAATCAAAGGCTAAATCTTTATAATCAGTGTATTCATAACTTCAGTATCATTGATGTCCGACCACTTTAATTGTGAGATGGGGGTTATTTACTTCATCCATAAGGTAAAGAATTCGTAATGATGGGAGTGCGATAAGAATTAAGATAATTGCGGGTAGTACAGTTCATATGATTTCAATTTCTTGCGAGTCTAATAGGAACTTGTTTGTTAATTTTGTAGTGACCATAGCTATGATAATATAAAGCACTAAAGTGCTAATCAGGAATACGATTATTAATGTGTGATCGTGGAAGTGAAGAAGTTCTTCTATCACAGGTGATACTGCGTCTTGAAAACCTAGTTGTGAGGGATAAGCCATTATTCAAGGTATGTAAGGGTTTAACCAACAACTCTGCTTTGACAAAGCAGTATAATATTTTACTAATACCTTCGAGCATTATACAAAGAAAGTGACAGAACAGTTTTGTGGGTGGCTTGAAACCATTTAATGGGGGTTCAACTCCCTCCTTTCTCGTTTAGCTGTTTGTTTGAATTTGAATAAATACAGGTTCTTCAAATGTGTGATAAGGGGGAGGACTTCCATGTAGCCATTCAATATTCGTTGAGGTCAGCCCTACTATGAACACTTCTCGTTTAGCAGCAAATGCTTCTCAAATAATAAATAAAAACATAATAACGGCTACCAATGAGATAAGAGATCCGATAGAAGAGAAGGTGTTTCACAGTGAGTATGCGTCAGGGTAGTCAGAGTATCGGCGGGGTATACCGGCTAACCCCAAAAAGTGTTGTGGGAAGAATGTTAAGTTTACGCCTGCAAACATTACGCCAAAATGGACTTTAGTTCAATAGCTATGAAGTGTGTAACCTGTGAACAGGGGGAACCAGTGTATAAAGCCTGCTATAATTGCAAAGACAGCGCCTATAGATAACACATAGTGGAAGTGAGCAACTACATAGTATGTGTCATGTAAAACAATGTCTAAGGAGGAATTTGCTAGTACAATACCTGTTAAACCTCCAACAGTGAATAAAAAAATAAAGCCTAAAGCTCATAAAAGAGGGGTTTCCCACTTGATAGAGCCCCCATGAAGTGTGGCTAATCAGCTAAATACTTTTACACCTGTAGGAATGGCGATAATTATTGTTGCCGAGGTGAAGTAGGCTCGGGTGTCCACATCTATACCTACTGTGAATATGTGGTGAGCTCAGACGATGAAGCCTAAAAGCCCAATTGCTATTATTGCTCATACTATACCCATATAGCCAAAGGGGGTTTTTTTACCAGAGTAGTAGGCTACGATGTGTGAAATCACACCAAAACCTGGGAGGATGAGAATATACACTTCAGGGTGCCCAAAGAATCAAAATAAGTGTTGATAAAGAATGGGGTCACCTCCTCCTGAAGGGTTAAAAAATGTTGTGTTTAAATTTCGATCCGTTAGAAGCATAGTAATTCCAGCTGCTAGGACAGGTAAAGATAGTAGCAGTAATACTGCGGTTACTAAGACGGCCCATACGAATAACGGTGTTTGATATTGTGTGATTGATGGGGGTTTTATATTAATAATAGTGGTAATAAAATTAATAGCTCCTAGGATTGACGAGATACCCGCTAAATGCAGAGAAAAAATTGTTAGGTCTACAGAAGCCCCGGCATGTGCTAGATTGTCTGCTAAGGGGGGGTAAACAGTTCAACCTGTTCCTGCGCCAGCTTCTACCCCTGATGAGGCTAGGAGGAGGAGAAAGGAAGGGGGTAATAATCAAAAACTTATATTATTTATTCGAGGGAAAGCTATATCAGGGGCTCCAATTATTAAAGGAACAAGCCAATTACCGAAACCTCCGATCATAACCGGCATTACTATAAAGAAGATTATTACAAAAGCATGAGCAGTTACGACAACATTATAAATCTGATCATCCCCTAGTAATGTCCCTGGTTGGCTTAGTTCTGCTCGAATTAAAAGGCTGAGAGCAGTACCGATTATACCGGCTCAAGCACCAAATACTAAGTACAGGGTGCCGATGTCTTTGTGATTAGTCGAAAAAAATCATCGTGTGATTAACACAGGTAAGATGGCTGAGTAAGCGGTGGATTGTAACCCCATATACAGAGGTTTAAACCCTCTTCATACCAAGCCCTGAGGTGTAATACATATAGGATTGCAAATCTTAAGAGGCCAATTAATTTTTGCCGGGGCTTTCCCCCGCCTTTCCGCCTTTCCAAGGCGGGGGAAAGTAGATGGATGCTCGCTGGTTTGAGTGCCTAGCTGTTAACTAGGAAATTGTAGGATCGAGGCCTTCCCATCTAGTAAGGCTTTAGCTTAATTAAAGTGTCTGTTTTGCATACAGTAGATGTAGATTAATAACCTGCAGGTCTTATCAAGGGTTAGGGGATTTTCACGCCTACTTAAGGCTTTGAAGGCCTTTGGTCTTATGTTAACCTAAACTCTTAGCTGGTAATAATTAACATGCTAGGTAGTAGAGGTAATAGTATAAGGGATAGAATTGTTGAAATAGATAAATGGGCGGTAGGCTGTTTAGTACTAAATCGTCATTGGTTGATTACAGGGGTGGTATTAGGGGACAGGGTAAGTGCTATAGCGTATGATAGCCGCAGGTAAAAATAAAGGCTGAGTAAAGCAGATATTGTTGTGATTGTTGCAGTTGTGTTTAATTCTTGTTTTGTTAATTCAGCCAGGATCATTCATTTTGGGCCAAAGCCTGAGAGTGGGGGTAGGCCTCCTAAGGATAAGAGAATTAAAGGGGTTAGTGCGGTAATAACAGGGGACTTAGATCAGGATGTTGCGAGTGAGTTGATAGAGGCTATTTTGTTTATCTTGAATAGGCTGAAGATTGAGAATGTTATAAAAATGTATATTATAAGGGAGATAAGGGTTAAAGAAGGTGAGAATTGTAATACAAGGATCATCCAGCCAATATGGGCGATTGATGAGTAGGCTAGGATTTTTCGTAACTGTGTTTGGTTTAAACCCCCTCAGCCTCCGACCATAGTTGATATGATTGCTATAATAATTATGACTGAGGTATTAAGATCTATTTGAACGAGTAGGGAGAAAGGGGCTAGTTTTTGTCATGTGGCTATAATTAACCCGGTGGTAAGATCTAAACCTTGAAGTACTTCTGGTAATCATGTGTGAAGAGGTGCGACACCAATTTTTAAGGCTAACCCTAATATTATAATGGTTGAGGGTATTGGGTGAGATATTTCATTAATACCCCATTGTCCAGTAATTCATGCGTTGGTAGAGCTGGCAAATAAGATTATTGCTGCGGCTGTGGCTTGAGTGAGGAAATATTTTGTAGAGGCTTCGATAGATCGTGGGTGATGATGTTGTGCTATTAAGGGGATGATTGCAAGTGTGTTAATTTCTAAACCTATTCATGCTAATAGCCAGTGTGAGCTTGTAAATGTAATTGTAGTACCTAATCCTAAACCTAGTAAAAAAATTGATAAAATGTAAGGGTTCATTAGTAAAAGGAGGGTTTTAACCTACATTTTTGGGGTATGGGCCCAAAAGCTTGATTTAGCTGATTTTACTTTAGGAAGTGGTGTAGCGGGAAGCACTAAGAGTTTTGATCTCTTAAGGGGGGTTCGAGTCCTCTCTTTCTAAGGAATCAGGGGGATTTTAACCCCCGTAAAACACTCTATCATAGTGGTCCTTTAATACTTAGGTATAATTCCTTTATATGTGGGGTGGAAACCCAACTAGTGCGAGGGGTATCGATAAGTGTCAGATAATTAATGTTAGGGTTATTGGAAGGAAGTTTTTTCAAATGAGGTGTATTAATTGGTCATATCGGAATCGCGGGTAGGATGCTCGAATTCATAAGAATATTATTGATAATAGAGTTGTTTTAATCATAAGGTTTGTTGTTACTAGTTCTGGCATATAAGGGATGTGATAGGCTCCTAAAAATAGAACTGTTGATAAGGTATTTATTAATAAAATATTAGCATATTCTGCAAGGAAAAATAATGCAAAGGGCCCTCCTGCATATTCAACATTGAAACCGGAGACAAGCTCTGATTCTCCTTCTGTTAAATCAAAGGGTGCTCGGTTTGTTTCAGCAAGTGTGGAGGTGTACCATATTGCTGCTAAAGGTCATGCTGGGATAATTAATCAAAGGCTTTCTTGTGTAACGCCAAATGATTGTAGTGTAAAGTTGCCAGTGAATATAATAAGCGCTAACAAGATCAACCCCAAGCTTACTTCATATGAGATTGTTTGGGCTACGGCTCGCAGTGCTCCGATTAATGCATATTTTGAGTTTGAGGCTCATCCTGATCCTAGGGTCGAGTAAACTGCAAGGCTTGATAATGCTAAAATAAACAATACTCCCAGGTTGATATTAACCAAGGGGTGAGGCATTGGTAAAGGGATTCATAGTAGTAGGGCAAGCGTTAGTGCTAACACAGGGGTGGTTAAAAATAGAATAGGGGAGGATGTGGAGGGTTTTACTGGCTCTTTAATAAAGAGTTTAACCCCATCTGCAATTGGTTGTAGTAAGCCAAAAGGGCCTACAATATTAGGCCCTTTTCGGTGTTGTATGTAACCCAGTACTTTTCGTTCCAACAAGGTCAAAAAAGCAACTGCTAATAAAACAGGGATAATGTGTATTAACGGGTTGATAATTTGTGTTATAATAAAGGTAATCATAGTTAAGAAGAGGATTTGAACCTCTATTTAAAGGGCTTAGGTCTTTTGCAATACCGGATTCTGCCACCTTAACATGTAGTTATATATTAATTTATTTTGTGTTGTTGAACCTTTGATATTTTTTCAAGGTTTGAGGGTGGGCTTATTTTAAAGCATAGGCCCATCCTTCTTGGTCCTTTCGTACTGAAGAAGGTCACTTCATAGATAGAAACTGACCTGGATTACTCCGGTCTGAACTCAGATCACGTAGGACTTTAATCGTTGAACAAACGAACCTTTAATAGCGGCTACACCATTAGGATGTCCTGATCCAACATCGAGGTCGTAAACCCTCTTGTCGATAAGGGCTCTTGAAGAGGATTGCGCTGTTATCCCTGGGGTAACTAGGTTCGTCGATCGGTTATTACCGGATCTTTAGGTCAAAGATTTTGGTGCTTAGAAGTGACATTCTTAGGTGAAAGGTTTTACCTTAATCCTCACGGAGGCTTTGTCTTACTCCGTGGTCGCCCCAACTAAAGATATTAAAATGAGGTTATTGGTTTGTTACCTTTACAGGGTTAAATATTTAATCAATTCATTTATTCATCTAAAGCTCCACAGGGTCTTCTCGTCTTATGAGTTAATTCCCGCTTCTGCACGGGAAGATCAATTTCATTAACCTAGGTAAGGAGACAGTTTAGCCTTCGTTATGCCATTCATACAGGTCTTTATTTAAAAGACAAGTGATTGCGCTACCTTTGCACGGTCAAAATACCGCGGCCGTTAAACTTGTGGTCACAGGGCAGGCGGGACCTCTTATTCTTTATATGCAAGAGGCGGTGTTTTTGGTAAACAGGCGAGGCTATATTTTGTGTTTGCCGAGTTCCTTCTCACCTTTTTAGTTTATCCCAGTTAGCAATCCGGTGTAGGGTTGATAATTCTTATTGTTGTTTTTTCTAGACATACTTTTTTACAACACTTCCCTCAATGTTAGGGTTATTAATTTTCGGCGTTAGTTCGATCCGAGGCACACTTTTGCTAAGGAGAGAATCTTTAAATTCCCTTATTACTCATATTAACATTATTGTTTTCATATGTTATGAAAAGGCCTGATATATTTAGGGGTTTAAGAATAGTTATCTAAATTAAAAGGTGTGCTAGTGCTTGAGCTTTAACGCTCTCTATTTTGATGGCTGCTTTTAGGCCTACAAAGGCATGTGTGTACTTTATTGTTTATGATCTTTAACCTCTTATTAAGGTTGTGTCCTGTGTCAAAAGAGCTGTACCCCTTTTGACTAACTCTATATTCCATTAACTAAATCTACTTATTTTAACTTTGAGTGGTTTAGGAGGTAAAATAGGCTGAACTTTTATCCATTTCTCAGGCAACCAGCTATAACTAAGCTCGTTTGGCTTATCACCTCTACTCAGAGCTCACCCCAACCTTTTGCCACAGGTACGGGTTTGTCCACTTGTTCTGACTGTCTCGAAGTAGCTCTCTTAGTTTCGGGATAACAAACTAAAAATCTTTTTGCTTGAATTATCTTGTTAAACCATGATGCAAAAGGTACAAGATTTAATCTTTGCTATTGTTGACTTAAATATTTGTTTAATTTCTTTTTCAGCTTTCCCTTGCGGTACTAGTTTTATAGCTTCATTATTCCTTTTCAGTCTCCCTTACTTAGGTTAAAAAATGTTTTAATGTTACTTTTTTAGGGTATTAGGGGTTATTTTTAATTTTATTTGAACTTAATGTTTGAGCTAGCATTTTGGTATCAGGGCAGTTCTATTTGCAAGAACAATTTCTCGATGTAAGGGAGATGCTTTAACTACTTCAGCTATGCTCTGGTACTCCAAGCACACCTTCCGGTACGCTTACCATGTTACGACTTGCCTCCCCTTATTTAATATTTTGGTTTAATTAGTTTTAAGTGTTTTTAGGGAGAGTGACGGGCGGTGTGTGCGCGCTTTAGAGCCGATTTCAGATGAACACTCTATTTTCTTCTTACTGCTAAATCCTCCTTCAGGTTTGTGTTTCAACAAATCATTCGTATTCATTAGTAAATGAGTGTAGCCCATTTCTTTCCCTATCATAAACTACACCTCGACCTGACGTTTTAAGTTATAACTAGTTTTGCTCACTGTTGTTCTTTCACAAGGTAAGCTGACGACGGCGGTATATAAATTGATTAAGCAAAATAGGGTGAGGTTTAACGGGGGTTATCAGTTATAGAACAGGCTCCTCTAGGTGGGTTTAAAGCACCGCCAAGTCCTTTGGGTTTTAAGCTGGTGCTTGTAGTACCCAGGCGAGTATGATGTAATTAAAATACTTTGGTTTAAGGCTATGCATAGTGGGGTATCTAATCCCAGTTTGTTTCATAGCTTTCGTGGGTTCAGTTTTGTAAAGTCACTTTCGTAAATGAGTATCCTATCTTCGTATGCGTATAACAGCTTGTAAGATGTTTAACTTTAGTGGTTTTATACTTAACCACCCTTTACGCCGATTTTTATTATTTTGAGCCTCTTCGTATAACCGCGGTGGCTGGCACGAGTTTTACCGGCCCTAAAAACTTTAACTAAGTCAAGTTTTCACTTATGGCTTAATGTTTATCACTGCTGAATGTCCCTTGGGGGTGTGGCTAAGCAAGGTGTTATGGGCAAATCTGTGTGCCTGATACCGGCTCCTCGGTCTCATAAGAGGGTTAAGGGCATTCTCACAGGGGTGCGGATGCTTGCATGTGTAAGTTTGGTTATAAATAATAATAAAGCTAGGACCAAGCCTTTGTGCTTTCGGAATCCTCTAGAGTTCATAGTAACATCTTCAGTGTTATGCTTTAAGATTTAAGCTACAATAGC